AGAGCAAGCGAAGGTCCGAAAGGACCCGAAGCGCGCCAAAGAGCAAGCGTAGGGTCCGAAGGAGAGCAGCAAGCGAACTCTTCGAGCCTACGCGCGCTAGCAAGAAAAGAATCGGCGCGCTCCGGCTTTCTATCTCAAGCCTACGCTTGCCCGAGAGCAAGCCTACGGTCCTTCCTCCCCGGAGCTTGCTCTTTGGCGCGCTCCGGCTTTCAGCACCTACGCTTGCTGGCTCTCAAGCCGGAGCAGCAAGCAATGCGGACTCTATACGCGCGCACTAGCGCGCTCCGGCTTTCGAGCCTCCGCTTGCTCTCTTGCTCGCGTAGGGTCGTTCCGGACCTCCGCTTGCTCTCTTGCTCGCTCCGGGTCGTTCCGGACCTCCGCTTGCTCTCTTGCTCGCTCCGGGTCGTTCCTCCCCAGCAAGCGTAGGGTCCGAAGGACGAAGCGCGCCAAAGAGCAAGCGTAGGGTCCGAAGGACGAAGCGCGCCAAAGAGCAAGCGTAGGCGCTGGAAGCGAAGCGCGCCAAAGAGCAAGCGTAGGGTCCGAAGGACGAAGCGCGCCAAAGAGCAAGCTCCGGTCCGAAAGGACCCGAAGCGCGCCAAAGAGCAAGCGGAGGCTCGAAAGAGCGCGCTAGTGCGCGCGTAGTTTTCTCGCTGGCTCTCAAGCCTCCGCGCGCTAGTGCGCGCGTATAGAGTCCGCTTCGTTCGCGTCTGCGCTCTTATAAACGCCGCGCGCTCAGGAAGGGTCTTTTTCACTTCAGAAGTGCGCTCATACTACCTTTTCTCGAGAGCGTCTGCGCTTTCTCCGTTTTCTCGCTTGCTTGTAGTTTTCGAGCATACTTTTCTTATTTTGCTCTCTTGCTCGCGTAGGGTCGTTCTTCCCCAGCAAGCGGAGGTCCGAAAGGACCCGAAGCGCGCCAAAGAGCAAGCTCCGGCTCTAATAGAATAGAAAGCCTACGCAGCAAGCAATGCGGACTCTATACGCGCGCACTAGCGCGCTCTTTCGAGCCTCCGCTTGCTCTCTTGCTCGCGTAGGGTCGTTCCTCCCCTCCGCTTGCTCTCTTGCTCGCGTAGGGTCGTTCCTCCCCAGCAAGCTCCGGTCCGAAAGGACCCGAAGCGCGCCAAAGAGCAAGCTCCGGTCCGAAAGGACCCGAAGCGCGCCAAAGAGCAAGCGGAGGCTCGAAAGAGCGCGCTAGTGCGCGCTCCGTTTTCTCGCTGGCTCTCAAGCCTCCGCGCGCTAGTGCGCGCTCCGTTTTCTCGTTCGCTAGCGCGCTCTCCGTTTTCTCGCTTGCTGGCTCGAAAACGTAAATCTCGCTAGCTAGCGCGCTTGTAGTTTTCGAGCTTAGTGTGAAACGCTCCGAAAAGGAGCAGAGAAGGTGATCCTATCCCCATCAACCTAATAATAATGAAGGGCTTTGATGCCAGCAAGCATCCTTGTAGTTGTTGGGGAGTAGGGTTCCTAACCTTATTTTTAGTATTTTTCTAATAGAATAATAAGGTAAGGCTATGAAGCCCTTCCTTCAACTGCTTTTGGCTTGCCCCTTGTATAGGTTGGAGCAAGCGGAGGCGAGAAAGAGCAAGCGGAGGCTACGGCTCGAATAGAAAGCCGGAGCGAGCAAGCGGAGGTCCGGAACGACCCGGAGCGCGCTAGCAACAAAAGACGAGGCGCGCGTAGGCTTGAGAGCCAGCAAGCTCCGGTCCGAAAGGACCCGAAGCGCGCCAAAGAGCAAGCGTAGGGTCCGAAGGAGAGCGCGCTAGTGCGCGCGTAGTTTTCTCGCTTCGGGTCCTTTCGGACCTCCGCTTGCTGGCTCTCATAGAAAGCCTACGCGAGCAAGCTACGGCGAGAAAAGAAAGCCGGAGCGAGCCAGCGAGAAAACGGAGAAAGCGCGCTAGCGCGCGTAGGCGTGAGAGCCAGCAAGCGGAGGCTGCTCAATAGAAAGCCTACGCAGCAAGCAATGCGGACTCTATACGCGCGCACTAGCGCGCTCTTTCGAGCCTCCGCTTGCTCTTTGGCGCGCTTCGGGTCCTTTCTCCCCAGCAAGCGGAGGCTCGAAAGCCGGAGCGCGCTAGTGCGCGCGTAGTTTTCTCGCTGGCTCTCAAGCCTACGCGCGCGTCTGCGCTCTTATAAACACCGCGCGCTCAGGAAGGGTCTTTTTCACTTCAGAAGTGCGCTCATACTACCTTTTCTCGAGAGCGTCTGCGCTTTCTCCGTTTTCTCGCTTGCTAGAATAGAAAGCCGGAGCAGCAAGCAAGCGGAGGTCCGGAACGACCCGTAGCGCGCTAGCAACAAAAGACGAGGCGCGCGTAGGCTTTCTCGCCTCCGCTTGCTCTTTCTCGCCTACGCTTGCTTTCTCGTTCGCTAGCTAGCTTTCCGTTTTCTCGCTCTACGTTTTCTCGTTCGCTAGCTAGCTTGTAGTTTTCGAGCTTACCAACAACTTAGAGAAAGGGGAAAGGGTTTTTTCAGCTTGCTGCTCGCTTTCTCGCTTCCGAGAGGCGAAGGGAGCCTGACTTACGGTTTCCAAGCCTGGCGCGAAGCGAAGGGATTGGATTTCACCTATGATCAGATCAGTGGGCAACCATAGTTTCATTTTTTCGTGGTGTTGTTGACGTTGTTGAAAGCGAATTTTGAAGTAGGCCTCGCTTTTCGGAGCTGCTCCCAGCTCACACTAGGGTGGAAGAGGTGCCGTGAAGATCTAGGAGTGTGAGCAGTACGAGCTGAAAGGCTCCCATACTGTTTGGAGGGCAGGGGGCATAGATGCCAAACAAACCTGACCCCTATCTATCGTCGTAGAAGCTGTTCCTAGGAAAGATTATGGTTCTCGGGTATCCAATCAATTAATGCCCCAAACCGGGGAAGCTTAAGCGGAAATGAAAGAGTAGGGTGAGGGGGGAAGCTCGAAAACGGAAAGCGCGCTAGCGCGCGTAGTAGGCTTTCGAGCCCCCGCTTGCTCTCTTGCGCGCTCCGGCTTTCGAGCCTCCGCTTGCTGGAAGGCTTCGCTCGCTCTAACGCTCGTTTAGTAGACAGCGAGTGGAGTGCATAAGCCCCTTTAGAGAGAGGGGGGAGTACTACACGAGCTCGTAAGTCAAGTACAGAACGAGCTCGAAAACTACAAGCGCGCTAGCGAGAAAGCAAGCGGAGGCTCGAAAGCCGGAGCGCGCTAGTGCGCGCGTAGTTTTCTCGCTAGCTAGCGAACGAGAAAAGGTAGTATGAGCGCAGACGCTCTCGAGAAAACGGAGAGCGCAGACGCTCTCGAGAAAAGGTAGAGCGCAGACGCGCGCGTAGGCTTGAGAGCCAGCAAGCGTAGGCGCTGGAAGCGAAGCGCGCCAAAGAGCAAGCTCCGGGGAGGAAGGACCGTAGGCTTGCTCTCGGGCAAGCGTAGGCTTGAGATAGAAAGCCGGAGCGCGCCGATTCTTTTCTTGCTAGCGCGCGTAGGGTCCTTCCGGACCTTCGCTTGCTGCTCTCCTTCGGACCCTACGCTTGCTCTTTGGTGCGCTTCGGGTCCTTTCGGACCTCCGCTTGCTGCTCCGGCTTTCGATTCTCGCCGTAGCTTGCTTGCTCGCTCCGGCTTTCGAGCCTACGCTTGCTCGTCTTGCTTCTGGCGAAGCTTAACGCACTAGATAATAGGCATTATGGTAGGAATACTACAACTTAGGCCGACCACTACATAGGAGCGATAGCGAAGCCAAGCCGTATAAAGGCGAGCAGCCCTTATAGCAGCAATAGCAAACGGCCTACTTATAGCCCTTTTTTAGGCACCTGAGCGTCTTGCAGTGTTAACGCGCTGCTGGCGGTTTAGGTGTGACTAGACGCGCGGTAGGAGGCAGAAATGTATTCCTGCTCTTTCGTCGACTGTTATGTAACCCCTCACATGTTGGTAGTCTTCCAAGATGCCTGACGATAACAAGGATATCCTAAAGGGCTTGTTCTATTTCTGGAGCCTTAGCACCAATACTTTCATCCGGAGCTGCGTACTACCCGGTGCTTGCAGGTCTGACTGGTGCCCTCTCTCCTACAGCTGCTTCAATCAATGTGTTGTCTGACTACGAGTCTTCTTAGCCCGCAGCTGACTACAACTTTAAAGACCGAAGAGGAAATGACTACAACAACTGTAAACATTCCCTCCCCGCTCTGACTTTGATCGACTTGCCCACACAGCGTCTTTTTTGAGAGAAGAGGTCAAGGGGCTAAGTGACTCTCGAAAGTCGTCTTTTGTATCGCGTCAAGAGAAATGACATAGAGTTTCTCATTGCTTGAAGAGTTTCATTGTCGAATTGATCTCGGAATTGGATCCCAAGCAAGCGTAGGCTTTCGATAGAAAGCCAGAGCGCGCTAGCAACAAAACAAGAATCCGACGCGAACGAAGCGGACTCTATACGCGCGCACTAGCGCGCGGAGGCTTGAGAGCCGTAGCTTGCTGCGTAGGCTTGAGATTCTCGCCGTAGCTTGCTACGGCTAGAAAGCCGGAGCGAGCAAGAGAGCAAGCGGAGGCTAGAAAGCCGGAGCGAGCAAGAGAGCAAGCGGAGGCTAGAAAGCCGGAGCGAGCAAGCAAGCGTAGGGGAGCGAGAAAACGTAGAGCGCGCTAGCGAACGAGAAAACTACGCGCGCACTAGCGCGCGGAGGCTTGAGAGCCAGCGAGAAAACGGAGCGCGCACTAGCGCGCTCCGGCTTTCGAGCCTCCGCTTGCTGGGGAGAAAGGACCCGAAGCGCGCCAAAGAGCAAGCGGAGGCTCGAAAGAGCGCGCTAGTGCGCGCGTATAGAGTCCGCATTGCTTGCTGCTCCGGCTTTCTATTAGAGCCGGAGCTTGCTAGAATAGAAAGCCTACGCAGCAAGCGAGAAAAGGTAGAGCGCAGACGCTCTCGAGAAAAGGTAGTATTCGCGCAGACGCTATCGAGAAAACGTAGAGCGCGCTCTCCTTCGGACCCTCCGCTTGCTCTTTGGCGCGCTTCGGGTCCTTTCGGACCTCCGCTTGCTGCTCCGGCTTTCTATTAGAGCCTCCGCTTGCTCTCGTGCGCGCTCCGGGTCCTTTCTCCCCTCCGCTTGCTGCTCCGGCTTGAGATTCTCGCCTACGCTTGCTTTCTCGTTCGCTAGCTAGCTTTCCGTTTTCTCGCTAGCGCGCTTTCCGTTTTCTCGCTTTCTTCAATCGGCAAAGAAGAGATGGATCGGAAGTCAGATAGGGCTTGTTGAGATAGGGAAGGGACTCCAGCGGTAAGAAAGAGTCACTCAGTGAATCGGTGGATCACACACTTGTTGGAGACAGGGGCAGGTCAGACTATTTATAAAGTATACAAGTGTTGAAAGAGTGAAGTCTGGGGGCAAGGGGAAAGGTGAGGAATGGGATCTCCACGCCCTACTAAAGAAGTTCGCAAGCAAGGGACATGCCGAAGACCCACCTTTCCAACTAAGTCCAACGCGAGGACCCTTGTTTTGACGATGCGTTCCGTCGTCAACAAGCGATGGCTGACAAGGCCCTTTTCCCTAAATATCTTGGGAAGCGAAGAGGAAGCTCGAAAACGGAAAGCGCGCTAGCTAGCGAGAAAACGGAAATACAAGCGCGCTAGCGAGAAAGCAAGCTCCGGCTCGAAAGCCGTAGCAGCAATAGAGCGAGAAAACGGAGAAAGCAAGCGAACTCTATCGAGCCTACGCGCGCGGATTCTTGTTTTGTTGCTAGCGCGCTCTTTCGAGCCTCCGCTTGCTCTTTTGGCGCGCTTCGGGTCCTTTCGGACCTCCGCTTGCTGCTCCGGCTTTCGAGCCAGCAAGCGGAGGCTCGAAAGCCGGAGCGCGCTAGTGCGCGCTCCGTTTTCTCGCTTGCTCTCTGGCTCGCTTCGGGTCCTTTCTCCCCAGCAAGCGGAGGCTCGAAAGCCGGAGCGCGCTAGTGCGCGCTCCGTTTTCTCGCAGGCTCTCAAGCCGGAGCGCTTTTGTCGCTAGTGCGCTCTTATAAACGCCGCGCGCTCAGGAAGGGTCTTTTTCACTTCAGAAGTGCGCTCATACTACCTTTTCTCGCTTGCTTGTAGTTTTCGAGCATACTTTTCTTATTTTGCTCTCTTGCTCGCGTAGGGTCCTTTCCCCCCTCCGCTTGCCATATAGCAAGCCTACGGTCTCCCCTCCGCTTGCTCTTTCTCGCCGCTTTCTTGCTCGCTCCGGTCTAGCCTACGCTTGCTCCTTCGGTAAGATTCTCCCGAAGGTAGGCATTTACCCAAGGCACTGATATTCTGAGTCTCTCAAAACTACGTGTTTTAGGGAGTTGAACGTCTTATTCTTATGAGTGGCCCATGTGAATAGTTGCCAGGAGCTCGGATTCCGGAAAGTTGAATTCAATATTGCAAGTGCAAGTCGACGTTCCTGATATCAAAGTGCAGTTCAATCGTCGAAAGTGATATCTCTTTTAGTCCGGTCTTCTTTTCTCTTTTGAGTCAGGTTCTTAAGACAGGACAGGAAATCGGGTTTTCTGAATATCTCTCTTCCGACTTATTAAGTTAAGTAAAGGTTGTTGGTTCGAGATCGAAACTGGACCTTATAGAGACTAGACTGATAGGTTTAGTAGGTGCGCCTGTCTTTGAGAAGAGCTCTTCCTAAGTAGGAAATTTCTTATGGAAAGCTCGCGGTTGCACCTTGTCTAGGAGGTGAGGCTTTCCTACCATGAGGGATGGCTGCGTTCCTTGAAAAAAACCAAGTAAAGTCAGCCATAGTGGACAGGAGAAGCTCGAAAACTACAAGCGCGCTAGCGAGAAAACGGAAAGCGCGCTAGCGAACGAAGCGGACTCTATACGAGCGCGCTAGCGAACGAGAAAACGTAGTATTCGCGCAGACGCTCTCGAGAAAAGGGAGAGCGCAGACGCGAACGAAGCGGACTCTATACGCGCGCACTAGCGCGCGGAGGCTTGAGAGCCAGCGAGAAAACGGAGCGCGCACTAGCGCGCTCTTTCGAGCCTCCGCTTGCTCTTTGGCGCGCTTCGGGTCCTTTCGGACCGGAGCTTGCTCTTTGGCGCGCTTCGGGTCCTTTCGGACCGGAGCTTGCTGGGGAGGAACGACCCTACGCGAGCAAGAGAGCAAGCGGAGGTCCGGAACGACCCTACGCGAGCAAGAGAGCAAGCGGAGGCTCGAAAGAGCGCGCTAGTGCGCGCTCCGTTTTCTCGCTTGCTGCTCCGGCTTGAGAGCCAGCAAGCGTAGGTGCTGAAAGCCGGAGCGCGCCAAAGAGCAAGCTCCGGGGAGAAAGGACCCTACGCGAGCAAGAGGGCAAGCTACGGCTTGAGATAGAAAGCCTCCGCGCGCGGATTCTTTTCTTGCTAGCGCGCGTAGGCTCGAAGAGTTCGCTTGCTGCTACGGCTTGAGAGCCAGCAAGCGTAGGCGCTGGAAGCGAAGCGCGCCAAAAGAGCAAGCGGAGGCTCGAAAGAGCGCGCTAGTGCGCGCTCCGTTTTCTCGCTTGCTGCTCCGGCTTTCTATTCTCCCCGTAGCTTGCCATATAGCAAGCCTACGGTCGTTCCGGACCTCCGCTTGCTGCTCCGGCTTTCTATTCGAGCAGCCTCCGCTTGCTTGCTCGCTCCGGCTTTCGAGCCTCCGCTTGCTCGCTCCGGCTTTCTATTCGAGCAGCCTCCGCTTGCTCTTTCTCGCCTCCGCTTGCCATATAGCAAGCCTACGGTCTCCCCTCCGCTTGCTCTCTTGCTCGCTCCGTTCTAGCCTCCGCTTGCTGGGGAAGAACGAAGGCACTTCTTTCGGCGAAACCTTTCTCCGTCGTTACGGAGTTCTTCTGCTATAATCTCCGAAATCGAAGGTCAGCTGACTGAGGAGTTAGTATTGATTCATGCAAAGATGCTCCTCTGAAGCTGGAGTAAGGGATTGTCCACCTCGCCGCCCCGAAGAGCAGTGGCTTTGTTCTTTTGCACGCCTACAGAGAGAGACTCCAAAAGTACTGACGCTCAATCGAAAGAAAGAGCAATCTACTATATGCTTAACTCATGCCTCAGGAATCCCTGGACACAGGGGGTACGAGCTCTAATCTTTTACTGGAGGAAAAGCCGGGGAAAAGCATAGAGCGTGCGGGCTCAGCTCTCGCCCTCCTCCCACCCGCGAAGCTGAGGCGGGAGAAAAAGCGCAACTCCCCGGTGTCATAGGTTACCTTTCCTTCTTCCTCCCCTGTGACGCTCCCAAACCGATCGCTATCTTTTTCTTTCTTCTTGTCTTGAATTGTTATAGAACGGCTAACTATCAGGTAGAGTTGGTAGGATGAAGTGGGATGAAGCTTTAGTGGATATAGCAAGTGTGCCGGGGATGCGGCTCGGGCGTAGTAGGTCTGGACGCCTAGCATGAAACAGCCTTCTCTGGTAGCGGCACTATACCTTAGTATAGTATCTTTCTAGCTTCCAGTATATATAAAAAACGTACAACGCAGAGGCAAGCTCGAAAACGGAAAGCTAGCTAGCGAGAAAACTACAAGCGCGCTAGCTTGTAGTTTTCGAGCAGCCTCCGCTTGCTCTCTTGCTCGCTCTCCTTTCGGACCCTCCGCTTGCTGGCTCGCTCCGGCTTTCGAGACGTAGCTTGCCAGAGCAAGCGTACGCTTTCTATTCGAGCAAGCAAGCGGAGGCTCGAAAGCCGGAGCAGCAAGCTCCGGCTCTAATAGAAAGCCGTAGCAGCAAGCAATGCGGACTCTATACGCGCGCACTAGCGCGCTCCGGCTTTCGAGCCTCCGCTTGCTCTCTTGCTCGCGTAGGGTCGTTCCTCCCCTCCGCTTGCTCTCTTGCTCGCGTAGGGTCGTTCCTCCCCAGCAAGCTCCGGTCCGAAAGGACCCGAAGCGCGCCAAAGAGCAAGCTCCGGTCCGAAAGGACCCGAAGCGCGCCAAAGAGCAAGCGGAGGCTCGAAAGAGCGCGCTAGTGCGCGCTCCGTTTTCTCGCTGGCTCTCAAGCCTCCGCGCGCTAGTGCGCGCGTATAGAGTCCGCTTCGTTCGCGTCTGCGCTTTCTCCGTTTTCTCGTTCGGTAGCAAGCAAGTGAAGGTCCGGGGAGGAACGACCGACCCTACGCGCGCCAGAGAGCAAGCGAAGGTCCGGAACGACCGTAGGCTTGCTATATGGCAAGCGGAGGGGAGGAACGACCCGGAGCGCGCTAGCGCGCTCCGGCTTTCAAGCCTCCGCTTGCCCTCTTGCTCGCTCCGGGTCGTTCCTCCCCTCCGCTTGCTGGCTCTCACGCCTACGCGCGCTAGCGCGCTCTACGTTTTCTCGCTCCCCTCCGCTTGCCAGAGAGCAAGCCTACGCTTCCAGCGCCTCCGCTTGCTTGCTCGCTCCGGTCTCCCCTACGCTTGCTTCCCTCGCGTAAAGGGCGACTTTGGCATCGGCTCTCTCTCGTTAGGTAATTACCGAGGCGAAAGCAGCTCTCTCGGAAGGTTGTTTCCCCGCCATCTTAGTGGGACTAGTCTAATAAACTTTCACTTGAACTGCCAAGACTCGGATTTTTTTTTGTTGTGGTAACGCCCTTCTAGAATTACGTTTAACGTCCCTTTATGACTTTCCCGATCGGCGCCTCGGGTCGGTAGCCGGGCTCCGGGACATTACTACCACGGCTACTATCGACCCGAGCCCAAAGAAGGAAAAGAACGGACTAAAGCAAGGAGTTCATTGGCCATACATAGTGAAGGGGGATGGGGGTCAACCTCTTTCATGACCCATGGCCCCAGTGTGTCACTTGGTTAGCATTTCTAGAACAAATGTTGTAGGGTTGTTGGTTTTTCGATAGGGAAAGAGGGGAGTTGGCTGTAGTTGAGACACACACGTTTTTCGGATGGACGATATGGATTTATTCGAGATGGTTAACCACTTTTTTAACCGTGAGAGGGAGCAAGCGGAGGCTGCGAGAATAGAATAGAAAGCCGGAGCAGCAAGCGAGAAAAGGTAGTATTCGCGCAGACGCTCTCGAGAAAAGGTAGAGCGCAGACGCTCTCGAGAAAACGTAGTATGAGCGCAGACGCGAACGAGAAAACTACGCGCGCACTAGCGCGCGGAGGCTTGAGAGCCAGCGAGAAAACGGAGCGCGCACTAGCGCGCTCTTTCGAGCCTCCGCTTGCTCTTTGGCGCGCTTCGTCCTTCGGACCCGGAGCTTGCTCTTTGGCGCGCTTCGCTTCCAGCGCCTACGCTTGCTGGGGAGGAACGACCCTACGCGAGCAAGAGAGCAAGCGGAGGTCCGGAACGACCCTACGCGAGCAAGAGAGCAAGCGGAGGTCCGGAACGACCCTACGCGAGCAAGAGAGCAAGCGGAGGTCCGGAACGACCCTACGCGAGCAAGAGAGCAAGCGGAGGCTCGAAAGAGCGCGCTAGTGCGCGCGTATAGAGTCCGCATTGCTTGCTGCGTAGGCTTGAGAGCCAGCAAGCGAACTCTATCGAGCCTACGCGCGCGGATTCTTGTTTTGTTGCTAGCGCGCTCCGGCTTTCTATCGAAAGCCTACGCTTGCTTTCTCGTTCGCTAGCTAGCTTGTATAGAGTCCGCTTTGCTAGCGCGCTTGTAGTTTTCGAGCTTGATTAGTCTGCCGCTTTCTTTCATAACAGAGCCGGGAATAACGGCTGGCATAGAAGTCTCTCGCACGCAAGGAGATGCATTTCTGGTACTGGTAGTACTGGACAAGCTCTCAGGGAATAATCTCTTTCTTATTTCTTTCTGCCTTTCTTTCCCATGACGACTACGAAAAGGCAAATAAAAAATTTCACTTCGAATTTCGGACCTCAACATCCTGCTGCTCATGGTGTTTCACGATCAGTATTGGAAATGAACGGAGAAGTGGTGGAACGTGCGGAACCACATATTGGATTACTCCAGTGCGGCACGAAGCCGCTGACGCCGAGTCGGCTCCTATGCCGCTAGCTATGCCCTGCTTGGTCCCCCGGCACGGTGGAGGTTCCGTAGCGCGTCATGAGCATCGGGCTAAGGGGAGGTTTAGCAACTCAAGCGAACCGCCCTACCTTACTACAACATAGGGACAGAAGGGAGAAGGTTGTGAAGGTGGCCTCGTTATCCACACCTCCGGTCGGCTGAATGGAGGACCGACCCGGGTTTTCATGAGCGTTGGCGGGTCCTGGAGTGCCTGTCAAGGGCGCTAGCGCATACCCCGGGGTGATCATCACCACCTGCACCTCACATCTCGGCACAGTGGAACGTGTAACCCGCCTGCTGTCCCATTCAACTACATTTTTTCCTGGTTTCCATAGCCTAAGAGAACGCAGCAGCGAGGGACAATCCGCCCATACAGCCAGCGGGGAGGATGGCACTACTGGCAAAGACCGTCTGGCGAAAACGCCGCAGGCGCGAAGCGTGGTAGGCCTGCGCCGGGGGATCATAGCATAGGGAGGACAGGGAGCCCGGACGGTGGAAGAGCCAGGGGAGGCCGGGTCATTTGACGGAAATGGAAGGCTTTTCCCCTATTAGAGAAGGCCCTATGGAGTCAAGGGAAATGCATGAATTTTTGGAAAAAGAGGGAGCTCGAAAACGGAAAGCGCGCTAGCTAGCGAGATTGACGTTTGAGAGCCAGCAAGCGAAGGCGCTGGAAGCGGGGAGACCCTACACGCGCTAGCAAAGGTAGAAAACAAGAATCCGCGCGCGGAGGCTTTCAGCACCTACGCTTGCTTGCTCGCTCTGGCTTTCTCGCCTCTGCTTGCTGGGGATAAAGGACCCTACGCGAGCCAGAGAGCAAGCTACGGCTTTCAAGCCTCCGCGCGCCTCGTCTTTTGTCGCTAGCGCGCGTAGGCTCGATAGAGTTCGCTTGCTCCCCGGAGCTTGCTTGCTCTTTCTCGCCGCTTTCTTGCTCGCTCCGGTCTAGCCTCCGCTTGCTTTCTTGCTCGCGTAGGTCTAGCCGTAGCAAGCGGAGGCGAGAAAGCCGGAGCAGCAAGTTCAGGTCCGGTCCGGAACGACCGACCCTACGCGCGCCAGAGAGCAAGCGAAGGTCCGAAAGGACCCGAAGCGCGCCAAAGAGCAAGCGGAGGGTCCGAAGGAGAGCGCGCGTCTGCGCTCTACCTTTTCTCGTTCGCTAGCGCGCTCATACTACGTTTTCTCGCTTGCTGGTTTAAAGCAAATTCAATGAATAGATAGAGTCAACGGTACGACAGACAGCGCTGCCTACACGCGAATTAGCTTCCGAGGTCGAGCAGTCTCAATTTCACTACAGGATTTTCGAATGAATGCTAGGCTGGGCCACCTCGAATGGCGTGAGCCGCATGCGGGGAGACCCGCACGTACGGTTTTTAGGGGGATCTGGTCGAAAGACCGGCCGGCGCCCACCCGACTAGAGGGACTGAGAAATTAATAGAGTACAAAACTTATCTTCAAGCTTTACCTTATTCTGATCGTTTAGAGGGCGATCGCGGAGTCACTGAATGAAGTCCTCCGTTTCTTTCGGAGGTGCTGACCCCCAGCGAGGCAGAGATGACTAAGTGACATATGGAATATGGCGACGACAACAGCATGTCGTAGAAGGAGATAACAGGTGGAGCCAACGACCCACTAAGACTAACGTATCTACAACTACATCCCCGAGCGGCAGTCAAACGGAGGCGTGAATGCAAGATGCCAGCGGAATGATCGGCCGGACAGAGGCTAGGGCTGCTTCCTTCCCACCGCGTCCTTCCTTGTGTGTCGGAGATATAAAGCGAGTGCACCGGAAAAGAAGGGGAACTGGGTCGATCTATTCTATGGCGAAGCATCCGAAGCATAACTGCACACTCACACGATCTTTGCCGAGAGATAGGAGCATTCGGTGGAACCGGTGAACTACACTTGCTTCTGGATAGATGTGTGGGACAGAGGGCTCGTGGTACCTGCTGCCCACCCTTCCTCCTCTGCTTTGAGAACCGTGTGAACGGAGAGTGGGCAGAAGGGAAGGAGGTCCTCATACGGAGTCGCACACAACCTTGAGCAGTGCGGGAGACTGGGGAATGGTTCGAGTAAACTCCCCTGGGCCGGAAAAATAAGAGACGAAGCTCGAAAACTACAAGCGAGAAAACGGAAATACAAGCGCGCTAGCGAGAAAGCAAGCGTAGGCTTTCGATAGAAAGCCGGAGCGCGCTAGCAACAAAACAAGAATCCGCGCGCGTAGGCTCGATAGAGTTCGCTTGCTGGCTCTCACGCCTACGCGCGCTAGCAAGAAAACTACAAGTACGCTAGCGCGCTCCGCTTCCAGCCCCTCCGCTTGCTTTCGAGCCTACTTTATTCTTTTTTTGCTCTCTTGCTCGCTCTCCTTCGGACCCTCCGCTTGCTCTCTGGCGCGCGTAGGGTCGGTCGTTCCGGACCGGACCTGAACTTGCTGGCTCGCTCTCCTTCGGACCCTCCGCTTGCTCTTTGGCGCGCTTCGGGTCCTTTCGGACCGGAGCTTGCTCGCTCCGGCTTTCGAGCTTACGCCTCCGCTTGCTCTTTCTCGCCGCTTGCTGGGCTTTGATTTGATTGGTATTGATTTTTTCTTAGTGATTGGAGCAAGCGAGAAAACGTAGAGCGCGCTAGCGAACGAGAAAACTACGCGCGCACTAGCGCGCGGAGGCTTTCGAGCCTCCGCTTGCTGCTCCGGCTTTCTCGCCTACGCTTGCTACGGCTAGACCGGAGCGAGCAAGAAAGCGGCGAGAAAGAGCAAGCTACGGGGAGAACCGACCGTAGGCTTGCTATATGGCAAGCTACGGGGAGAACCGACCGTAGGCTTGCTATATGGCAAGCGGAGGGGAGAAAGGACCCTACGCGAGCAAGCAAGCTACGGCTGCTCGATAGAAAGCCGGAGCAGCAAGTGGAGGGGAGGTCCGGAACGACCGACCCTACGCGCGCCAGAGAGCAAGCGAAGGTCCGAAAGGACCCGAAGCGCGCCAAAGAGCAAGCGGAGGGTCCGAAGGAGAGCGAGCCAGAGAGCAAGCGTAGGCTCGAAAACTACAAGCTAGCGCGCTTGTAGTTTTCTCGCTTGTATAGAGTCCGCTTTGCTAGCGCGCTTGTAGTTTTCGAGCCTGGGTATGTTATAGAAAGGGAAGGCAGAGGTAGTACTTCGAATGGCGAAGAGAGGCGGCTCGGCAGGGAAGGAATGGGCAATCGTCAAGGATGACTTCTTTGTTGGCGAAACGAAGGGCGCGTTAGCGCCAGTGATTCTCTGAGCCGGTCTGGATTTCCAACGCTTCGGGAAACTGGTCGAGATAGATGACAGCACCTTTTTCCTCTCTTCCTTACCGGGAGGGCAATCTTCTCTTATGGCCTTCACCTCCCGCCCGGCCCGGAAATAGAACCCAGCTCGAAAACGGAAAGCGCGCTAGCTAGCGAGATTTACGTTTTCGAGCCAGCAAGCGGAGGGTCCGAAGGAGAGCGAGCAAGAGAGCAAGCAGAGGCGAGAATCGAAAGCCGGAGCAGCAAGCGAACTCTATCGAGCCTACGCGAGCAAGAGAGCAAGCTCCGGCTCTAATAGAAAGCCGTAGCAGCAAGCTCCGGGGAGAAAGGACCCGAAGCGCGCCAAAGAGCAAGCGTAGGGTCCGAAGGAGAGCAGCAAGCGAACTCTTCGAGCCTACGCGCGCTAGCAAGAAAAGAATCCGCGCGCGGAGGCTTTCAGCACCTACGCTTGCCCTCTTGCTCGCTCCGGGTCCTTCCGGACCTCCGCTTGCTGGCTCTCAAGCCTACGCGCGCGTCTGCGCTCTCCCTTTTCTCGAGAGCGTCTGCGCTCTACCTTTTCTCGAGAGCGTCTGCGCTCATACTACGTTTTCTCGAGAGCGTCTGCGCCCAGCAAGCTCCGGTCCGAAAGGACCCGAAGCGCGCCAAAGAGCAAGCTCCGGGTCCGAAGGAGAGCGCGCTAGTGCGCGCTCCGTTTTCTCGCTCGGTAGCAAGCAAGCTCCGGGGAGCAAGCGACCCTACGCGCGCTAGCAACAAAACAAGACGACGCGCGCTCTCCTTCGGACCCTCTGCTTGCTCTCTTGCTCGCTCCGGCTTTCTCGCCTACGCTTGCTGGGTAGACCCTACGCGCGCGTCTTGTTGTTTTGTTGCTAGCGCGCTCCGGCTTTCAAGCCTACGCTTGCTGGCTCTCACGCCTACGCGCGCGTCTGCGCTCTACGTTTTCTCGCTCCCCTACGCTTGCTTGCTCTTTCTCGCCTCCGCCTCCGCTTGCTTTCTTGCTCGCTACGGTCGGACCTCCGCTTGCTCCATTCATTTCTGCAAGCAGGGGGGATCCAGAGCGTTGCCCCCTGCTATAGCATAACCTAAAAAAGCTAGTTGCAAAGTACCAAAGTGGTTGCGGGAACGAGACGCTTTGGTTACCGGCGAACGCTTCCAAAGGCGACCCGCTTTCAATACTAGTTGTTACCTTACGCTGCCATTTTTCCAATATCATTGAATAGCATGGCCTGGGGCTAAGGTAACTCAAGTGGGAGAGCCGTGTTATGGGTGACCTTATTGCACGGTTCAGAGAGCACTTGTGTATGTGATGCAAGTGAACGTGTACGAAAAAGCTGTCGTAAAGTTTCGTTGTTCGTTCCGTCGTCGACCCTATCTATGTTTCTACGATGGCCCAAGAACACGCTCATTCTTCAGCCGTAGAGAAACTTTTGAATTGCGAGGTACCATTACGAGCTCAATATATACGAGTGTTATTCCGTGAAATAACTCGAATTTCAAATCATTCACTTGCTTTAACTACTCATGCTATGGATGTGGGAGCATCAACTCCGTTCCTGTGGGCTTTTGAGGAGCGGGAGAAATTGTTGGAATTCTATGAAAGAGTCTCGGGAGCCAGGATGCATGCCAGTTTCATACGACCAGGTGGAGTGGCACAAGATCTGCCTCTTGGCTTATGTCGAGATATTGATTCCTCCACACAACAATTTGCTTCTCGTATCGACGAATTAGAAGAGATGTCAACCGGCAACCGTATCTGGAAACAACGATTAGTGGATATTGGTACTGTCACTGCACAGCAAGCAAAGGATTGGGGATTCAGTGGTGTAATGTTAAGAGGTCGTGCGACATGAAGACATTGATAGCAATATGGGGGAAGTTCCCATCAGGCAACAACGGTTCTGCCTGACCCTACTTAAGCATGCATATTATGTCAGTGAAGACTTGGTGTGAAGCCTTGGAGCTTACGTTAGAAGAGCAAAAGGCCCGGGGCTAGGGTGAGCTGAGGGGGGACAGCGTAAGTCAGCGAATGTGTGTAAGCCCAGTCAAAGATGACTGTTCTAGGAGGGGCGGGCCACCCAGCTCGAAAACGGAAAGCGCGCTAGCTAGCGAGAAAACGGAAATACAAGCGCGCTAGCGAGAAAGCAAGCGGAGGCTCTAATAGAAAGCCGGAGCAGCAAGCAATGCGGACTCTATACGCGCGCACTAGCGCGCTCTCCTTCGGACCCTACGCTTGCTCTTTGGCGCGCTTCGGGTCCTTTCGGACCTCCGCTTGCTGGCTCTCAAGCCTCCGCGCGCTAGTGCGCGCGTAGTTTTCTCGTTCGCTAGCGCGCTCTCCGTTTTCTCGCTAGCTAGCGAACGAGAAAGCAAGCGGAGGCTCGAAAGCCGTAGCAGCAAGCGGAGGTCCGGAAGGACCCTACGCGCGCTAGCAACAAAAGACGACCAAGCGGAGGCTTGAAAGCCGGAGCTTGCCCTCTTGCTCGCTCCGGGTCCTTCCTCCCCAGCAAGCGTAGGCTTTCGCTCGAAAGCCGTAGCAGCAAGCAATGCGGACTCTATACGCGCGCACTAGCGCGCTCCGGCTTTCGAGCCTCCGCTTGCTGGCTCTCAAGCCTACGCGCGCGTCTGCGCTCTTATAAACGCCGCGCGCTCAGGAAGGGTCTTTTGAACTTCAGAAGTGCGCTCATACTACCTTTTCTCGCTTGCTGCGTAGGCTTTCTATTCTAGCAAGCTCCGGCTCTAATAGAAAGCCGTAGCAGCAAGCAATGCGGACTCTATACGCGCGCACTAGCGCGCTCTTTCGAGCCTCCGCTTGCTCTTTGGCGCGCTTCGGGTCCTTTCGGACCGGAGCTTGCTGGCTCTCAAGCCGGAGCGCGCTAGTGCGCGCGTAGTTTTCTCGTTCGCTAGCGCGCTCTACGTTTTCTCGCTCCCCTCCGCTTGCTTTCTCGCCTCCGCTTGCTTTCTTGCTCGCTCCGGCTTTCGAGCCTACGCTTGCTCTTTCGAGCCGCTTTCTTGCTCGCTCCGGTCTAGCCTCCGCTTGCTTGGTCCTACGGACCGTGAACAGATTTGCCTCTGGCCTCTGGGCATGTCGGAACCGCATGAGTTCACCGGGGTGGAGCACGGTCCGCCAAAATCGGCATAGGTTAGGTGCTATTGATGGAACATGGTAAGCCTATCTTTCTCCATATGGAAGTGCCGCGGGCACATAGAGATGTGGGTAGAGGAAGCCTCAAAAAGCGAAGGCCGAGCTGTAGGTCACGTGACCTGCACCGAGTTGGTGGCTGACTGGGCTTTTTCCGTGATCAAGGCAGATCAGCTCGCCTTCTTCTTATCCAAAAGTCGGTCGAATCGGGCGGCCCCCTGCCCCCTATCCCTTATGTTTAGGAGCGGGATCCGCCCAAGAACGACCAGT